ATTATAGAATCAACTTGAACAATTAAAACTTGACCCGATTTTAGGTGGGGCCTGTTTTTCGCTATACATGCATTTTCACAAATAAACTGCCCAAGACTAATTATTGTGGATCTCTCTTCACAAAAATGACAATGGATAAAATACCAATTCAAATGAAATGGATTCAAAAATTTTTTACTGCATAGATCGGGATTCGAAATCCTTCCAGTTTCATCCATTAAATAATATTGAATTATTTCAAAAGTCTGCTTAAAATTGTCAAGTTGAAAATATTTCATTACCAAGATTTGATTATAGGTTAGTAAATGGTAAAAATTCATAATTGGAAGGGCTGTTCCTAAGGAACCCAATGATTTCAATTTACTAACTGAAACTATGAGGTCTCTTTGAAGTGCTTCTTTTATTCCATTGTGATATTTTACACTGTTAAATGGCCCCATTTGAAAACAATTGGATGATGACAAAATTAGCAAAGATTGATATTCGTTATTTCTATTCAACAAGGTACGAATAGTTACTTGATTTTGGATAAGGGATTGTTGAATCCATGCCTTGGAATAAAACGGATTGGTATAGGTGCAACTTGATACAGTATTATAGATAAACCATGAACCGGATGAATCGTTCCTTTTTCCGGTATACGAAAGGGGGGAGGTGACTAAGTCGATTCTTATAAAATCGCGAATCAGATCATTTGTCCTTACTTGAACAAAGGAAATATGGGCCTCCCCAATAGAAGAACCTTTTTTAGCGTGGTTCCAATTCAATACTAAACAAGTTCGAACTAATTGACTACTTGTGTCAGGAATTCCAAAAAGGACTTTGCCGTTTCCATAAAGAATATAATTGACAACTCGAAGTTTCATGTTATCCCTTTCCTGCAACGGGTCCTGAGGGAAAAGTGTTGATAAATTTATACCGTCTGCTATTTCATATGTTTCTACAGGTCGAACCAAAACAAAATACTTTGTCTTGGTCGGCGTCATCCCTTGGACATAAATCCAATTTTTCCATTTCCTTTTTGATTCCTTCGAATTTGTTTTTCCCGATTCTGGTGGTATTAAGATGCTGCTGTGTCGGACTATCCGATCTGTCTCTTCAGGAAAATAAATAGCTCCAGAAAGGATTTGAAGTTCAATCCTTTTTTTTTTTCTCTCCACTCGAACCAATCCACTTACTCGGCTTCTTATATTAAAAGTGATTAGTGTATCTCCTCCAATGATACTATTATTCCGCACCATTATGGAAGAAGATCCAGGCAAAATATGTACTTCCTCGGGAATGAAAAAAAATCGATCTACTTTCATTTTGTATCTTGGCTTAAATTCTTTTGCCCCTCGATAATCAACCAAATCCTCTTTTTTTACGATTGAATGCACCTCCATAGTCCCATATTTAGTAATTCCTGAGCTGTTTCTTCTGTATTCAGGATCATCGAAATAACCAAGAATACTATTTCTGCGGAAAATACCATTTATGGGTATTTCAACCGAGATATCGGAATCTGAATAGAGCATTGTTTCTTTGTTTCGTTCTTGAATCGACTGGAATGGAATGATGAATCTATTGCTCCGCCTCTTTGACAATAAATTAGAATTCTGATAGAGAATAGCAGGATATAGTATATTGCAACGACCAGTATATATGATTTTATTTAATTCTGAATAAATCGGAGGATTGCCTTCGTTTTTACCAGAAATATCCGAACGAAAGAGTTTCTGTTTCACTTGCTCATTAGTCACTGAGCGGTTAGAACTATATCTTCGTTCGACAGAAAGCGAATGAATGTTCAGTTGATCTTGATCTTTGTGAAGTGAAAAAGGGACTACACTGGATCTGCACGACCCTCCTGCTAATATCCATAAATGGCTTGTTTTTGGTAAGAGATGAACATTGCCATATGTAAATTCAGATGCATGGTACACATTGGTACTCCAGTGCATTTCTCCCTCTGAATCAGAATAAATATGTTTTCGAACCTTCTCTTTAAAATTGAAAGTGTATGTTCCTGCCCGAATCTCAGCAATCACTTGTTCGGATTCTACATATTGATCGTTTTGGACTAAAAGAAAACTTTTAGGTGGAATATTCACATTATGTAGAATGTCTTCACTCTCAATAGTTATATACAAGTCTATATAACACAGAAAAGCAGGATGTCCGTGACGTGTACGTGTGGGATGAACCAAATCCTCATTAAATTTGATTTTTCCATTAGCGGGGGCTCGTACATGTTCTGCAGTACCCCCAGTGAATACTCCACCAGTATGAAAAGTTCGTAATGTTAGTTGAGTACCCGGTTCTCCAATAGATTGACCCGCAATAATACCTACAGCTTCGCCCAATTCGACCAGGTCGCCATGAGTAGGACTCCGTCCATAACAGAATCGACAGATCCAAAATATACTCCTACAAGTAAAGGGAGTTCGAATAGATATTGGCTGTATTCGAGAGGTTAAGAATCGATTGACAAGTCCAATACCAATATCTTTATTTCGAA